AATAAGATGCCTGAATTAATAGGACTATTTTGATAGAATAGAACATGTATTTTAAAATACTCTTATTAAATATTTTATATTTTATGGAGTTAAACCATAACCTGGAAAATCAAAATTTCCTGTGCATCCTACACTAAAATATATCTTAAAAGAAAGGTAAGCTAAATTAAGCTATTAGGTTCATACCCTACTTATAGAGGATAAGCCTCTCCTCTCTAATCAAAGAAAAGAAGATGATTATTTATAATTACTCTAATAATAAGAACTTTAATTACAATATCATCTAATAATTGAATTAGAATATGAATTGGACTTGAAATTAATATAATATCTTTCATTCCTTTGATCTTGAATAAAATTAATAAATCAAGATCAGAAGCTGCAATAATTTATTTTTTAACTCAAAGAATTAGAAGAGTTTTATTAATTATAATAGTGCTAATTAGTATATGTAAGTATTTGATCCCAGAGATATTAATTAATAATCTTATTTTAATTAGATTATTAATTAAATTAGGATCTGCTCCTTTTCATATATGAATACCTAAAATTATATCTAATATAGAATGAAATAAATGTTGTATTTTAATAACCTGACAAAAAATTGCCCCTCTATTTATAATTAGTAATATATATAATTATACAATTGTATATATTGCAATTATCACATCTGTAATTATTGGAGGTGTAGGAGGATTGAATCAAACTTCATTACGTAAAATAATAGCTTATTCATCAATTAATCATATCGGATGAATATTATCTATTAACAAATCTATAAATCTATGAATGTTATATTTATTAATTTATAGTTTTATAGTTAGATCAATATGTTTTGTTTTTTTCAATTATAAAATTAATTTTATTAATCAATTAAGTAATATTAGTATAAGTATAACAGAAAAATTTAGTATATTTATTATGATATTAAGAATGGGAGGTCTACCCCCTTTTATTGGATTCTTACCAAAATGAATTACAATTCAAAGACTAATTAATAGAAATGATTTATTTATTATTTTAATCATAATTATATTTAGACTAGTAACTTTAATATATTATTTACGAGTAATAACTAATATATATTTATCATTTGGTACTTCAATTAAATGATCATTTAATTACTTTAGATACACAACAATTATTATTTCTGTAATTAATTTAAGATTACCTATAATTATAATTATAGAAATTATTTAAATAAATCTTTAATAAAGCTTTAAGTTAAAAAAACTATTAACCTTCAAAGTTAAAAATATGTTAGATAAATATGTAAGCTTTAGATTTGAAATAATCTACTTTAGAATTGCAGTCTAATATCATATATTGACTATAAAGCTTTAAATATTATATATGATAGAGGGCTATATATTAACCATAAATAAATTTACAATTTATCACCTAATTCTTCAGTCACTCTATCATTAAAAATTGAATAAATGATTATATTCTACAAATCACAAGGATATTGGAACTCTATATTTTTTATTTGGAATATGAGCAGGAATAGTAGGATCAGCTATAAGATTAATTATTCGAATTGAATTAGGACAACCCGGAAGATTTATTGGAGATGACCAAATTTATAATGTAGTAGTTACAGCTCATGCCTTTGTTATAATTTTCTTTATAGTTATACCAATTATAATTGGAGGATTTGGGAATTGACTAGTTCCTTTAATAATTGGAGCCCCTGATATAGCATTTCCTCGAATAAATAATATAAGATTTTGACTGTTACCCCCTTCATTAACACTCCTAATAATTAGTAGATTAGCAGAAGCAGGGGCCGGAACTGGGTGAACAGTTTATCCTCCTTTATCTAGTAATCTTTCCCATAGAGGAGCTTCAGTTGATTTAGCTATTTTTTCATTACATTTAGCAGGGGTATCTTCTATTTTAGGAGCTGTAAATTTCATTTCTACGATTATTAATATACGACCAGCAGGAATAATTCCTGAACGAATTCCTTTATTCGTTTGATCAGTTGGAATTACAGCATTATTATTACTTCTTTCATTACCTGTACTAGCAGGAGCTATTACTATACTATTAACTGACCGAAATTTCAATACATCTTTCTTTGACCCTTCAGGAGGAGGAGATCCTATTTTATATCAACACTTATTTTGATTTTTTGGACATCCTGAAGTATATATTTTAATTTTACCAGGATTTGGATTAATTTCCCATATTATTAGACAAGAAAGAGGTAAAAATGAAACATTTGGGAATATTGGTATAATTTATGCAATATTAGCTATTGGAATTTTAGGATTTATTGTATGGGCACATCATATATTTACAGTAGGAATAGATGTAGATACCCGGGCATACTTTACTTCAGCAACTATAATTATTGCCGTACCAACCGGAATTAAAATTTTCAGATGATTAGCTACTTTACATGGTATTAAAATAAATTATTCACCTTCTATATTGTGAGCTTTAGGGTTCGTATTTTTATTTACAATTGGAGGCTTAACAGGAGTAATTTTAGCAAATTCTTCTATTGATATTATTTTACATGATACATATTATGTGGTAGCACATTTCCATTATGTATTATCTATAGGAGCAGTATTTGCAATTATAGGAAGATTTATTCAATGATTCCCCTTATTTACAGGACTAACAATAAATCCAAAATGATTAAAAATTCAATTTACAGTTATATTCACAGGAGTTAATATAACATTTTTCCCTCAACACTTTTTAGGATTAAGCGGAATACCCCGGCGTTATTCTGATTATCCTGATAGATATACAGGATGAAATATTATTTCATCAGTTGGAAGAATAGTATCAATAATCAGAATTTTATTATTTATTATAATTTTATGAGAAAGTATTATCTCAAAGCGAACTATAATATTTAGAGAAAATATAATATCAAGAATTGAATGATTACAAAAAACACCTCCATCTGAACATTCATATGATGAAATTCCTATTATACTTTCAGTATTCTAATATGGCAGATTAGTGCAATGAATTTAAGCTTCATATATAAAGATTTTAATCTTTTATTAGAAATAGCAACATGAGGAAATATTATAATTCAAGATGCAAACTCTTCATTAATAGAACAACTTACATTTTTCCATGACCACACTATTATAATTTTATCAATAATTACAGTTATAGTAGCTTATATTATAATTAGATTAATAAGAAATTCCCTTATTAATCGATATTTACTAGAAGGACAAACTATTGAATTAATTTGAACAATATTGCCAGCAATTACTTTAATATTTATTGCTTTACCTTCCTTACGATTATTATATATAATTGATGAAATTGATAATCCTTCAATTACATTAAAAGTAATTGGTCATCAATGATATTGAAGATATGAATATTCAGATTTTAGAGATACTGAATTTGATTCTTATATAAAACCTGTCAATGAATTAAATCCTGAGGATATTCGATTATTAGATGTAGATAATCGAACAGTATTACCTATAAATACACAAACCCGAGTAGTAGTAACCGCTGCAGATGTTTTACACTCATGAGCAATTCCAGCTCTTGGGATTAAGATTGATGCAGTACCAGGACGACTAAATCAAGGAACAATTAATATAAATCGTCCTGGAATTATATATGGACAATGTTCAGAAATCTGTGGAGCTAATCATAGATTTATACCAATTGTTATTGAAAGAACAACAACAAGAAATTTCTTAAAATGAATTAATTCAGTATCATTAAGTGGCTGAAATTTTAAGCATTGGTCTCTTAAACCAAATTATAGTAAATAAAATATACTCTTAATGACAATTTAAATTAAAAAAAATAAAGATTTAGTTTAAATAAAACATTAACTTGTCAAGTTAAAAATATTAAACTATTAATAATCTTTAGTGCCTCAAATATCACCTTTATGATGAGAAATCCTATTCATTATCTTTGTGATAACTTACATTCTATTTAATATTATAATTTATTATGTAAGTATTTGATCAGTTGGAAGAATAGTATTAAATAATAAAAAAATTAAGAATATAAATTGAACATGATAACAAATCTTTTTTCAACATTTGATCCAGCAACATCAATTAACTATTCACTTAATTGATTAAGAACTTTCTTAGGAATATTATTAATTCCTTATTCATTTTGATTATTACCCGGACGACCTATAATATTATTTATTAATATTATAATAAAGTTACATAATGAATTTAAATTATTATTAGGTTTTAAATCTCATGGTATAACTTTATTAACTGTTTCATTATTTACTTTTATTTTAATAAATAATTTTATAGGATTAATACCTTACATTTTTACTAGATCAAGACATCTAACATTTTCATTAACTATAGCTTTACCTTTATGACTAAGAATAATAATTTTTGGATGAATAAAAAATACAAATGAAATATTTGCACATTTAGTACCAAATGGAACTCCTAGATTATTAATACCCTTTATAGTATTAATCGAAACTATTAGTAATATTATTCGACCTGGAAGTCTAGCTGTACGATTAACTGCCAATATAATTGCAGGTCATTTGTTAATAAGATTATTAGGAAATAAATCAGTAAATGTTTCATCAACAATTCTTATAATTATTATTATAATTCAAATTATATTAATAATATTTGAAGCAGCTGTAGCTGTAATTCAAGCATATGTATTCTCAGTGTTAACTACATTATATTCTAGAGAAGTTATCCATTAAAATATGAAAATACATAAAAATCATCCTTATCATTTAGTTGATTATAGCCCATGACCTTTAACAGGATCTATTGGAGCAATAACCTTAACATCAGGAATAGTATTATGATTCCATAAAAATGAAATATATTTATTCTTTTTAGGAGTAACAATTTTAATTTTAACTATAATTCAATGATGACGAGATATTATTCGTGAAGCTACATTTCAAGGTCATCATACTATTAAAGTTACTGATGGATTAAAAATTGGGATAATCTTATTTATTATTTCAGAAGTATTCTTTTTTATTTCATTCTTCTGAGGATTTTTTCATAGAAGATTAGCACCAACAGTAGAAATTGGGATAATATGACCACCAAAGGGAATTATAGTTTTTAACCCTATAGAAATCCCTTTATTAAATACTATAATTTTATTATGTTCAGGAATAACAGTTACATGAGCTCATCATAGATTAATAAATAATCATCATTCAGAAACAACAAAAAGTTTATTAATAACAGTATTATTAGGGATATATTTTACAGCTTTACAGGCTTATGAATATCTAGAAGCAAGATTCTGTATTAGAGATTCAGTATATGGATCATGTTTCTATATAGCAACAGGATTTCATGGATTACATGTAATTATTGGTACTATTTTTTTAACAGTATGTTTAATACGACATATTAAATGTCATTTCTCAAGAAAACACCATTTTGGATTTGAAGCAGCAGCATGATATTGACATTTTGTAGATGTAGTATGACTATTCCTATATATTTCAGTTTACTGATGAGGTAGATAATTAAATCTTTTTAGTATAATAAAATAATATATTTGACTTCCAATCAAAAGATCTTATAAAAGAAAAGATAATAATATTAATAATTTTATCAACTATATTAGCAATAACTATTGCAATTATAATAATAATTATATGTACTCTAATTTCAAAAACTTCAGAAAAAGAACGAGAAAAAATATCCCCATTTGAATGTGGATTTGACCCTAAAAGATCTGCACGAACACCTTTTTCAATTCAATTCTTTTTAATTGCTGTATTATTCTTAATCTTTGATATTGAAATTGCTATTATTTTACCAATTATTATTACTATAAAATGAAGACTAACTAAAACATGAATTTTAACTATTATATTATTCATTATCATTTTAATTTTAGGTCTTTATCATGAGTGAAATAATGGAGTTCTAGAATGAGCCAAATAAATAAATAAAGGGGGTGTAGTTAAATAAAAATAACATTTAATTTGCAATTAAAAAATACTAAATATAGATAGTCTTCCTCATATTTATAGATAATGAAGTAAAAATTACATTTAGTTTCGACCTAAAATTAGGATAAATCTTTCCCTTATCTAAATTAATTGAAGCCAAAATAGAGGCTTTTCATTGTTAATGAAATTATTGATTATTATTTAATCCAATTAAAAGAGAATGAAGAATCTAAAAGAAGCTGCTAACTATCTTTTAAAGCGGTTAAATTCCGTTTTTCTCTTATTAGTATTTATATAGTTTAAAATAAAACTTTTCAGTTTCAATGAAAAGATAAGAAATAATTCTTTATAAATATAAATAAATTTATACTTGAGAGGATTAAACCTATATTAACTTCTTCAGAGTTAAACTTTTAACTTAAGATACTCAAGTTAAATAAAATTAATGATAATAAAAAAAGAAATAAAAATAAAACTAATTAAATAAACCTTAATATTATTAAATTCATAATAATTATAATATGAACTTGTATAATTAATTAAATTAGGAAGAAATCCAGAAATTAAACTTTCACCCCATCTTGAATCTATAAAAGAAGAACTTATTTTAACATAAAATAATATTTTATCATAAATTATATAAGTTCTAAAATTAGGTATAAATCATATTAAACCTATAAATTCAGTAATATAATTAAAAATAATACCAAAAATATTATCATAATATGTAATTAAAGATAAACTATAGCCCAGTCAAGATCCCACTAATACTGTAATTAAAGGCATTATTTTTAAATAAAAAGGAAAACATAAAAAGGAAGGAAAAGGAAAAATTAATCATCTTAAAATTCTACCTCTCATAATAGATAATAAAGTAAGAGGGATTAATGATATTAATATAATTATATCTTCACTATAATTTGATAAACTTATCAGGTTATTAGATCCTCTTATACAAAAATAAATTAAACGTAAACTGTAACAAACAGTTAAACCAATAGATAAATAAAATAGAATAAATATATATAGATTATTAGTATCATAGCTTAAATATTCTAAAACCAAATCCTTACTATAAAATCCTGATAAAAAAGGAAAACCACATAAAGATAAATTGGAAATACAAAAACATGAACAAGTAAATGGGATACATTTAATTAAATAACCTATATGACGAATATCTTGAGAATCATTTATACAATGAATGATTAGTCCAGCACATAAAAATATTAAAGCCTTAAAAAAAGCATGAGTTAATATATGAAAATATGAACAAATTCTATAACCTATAAATAAAATACTTATTATTAAACCTAATTGACTTAAAGTAGATAATGCAATAATTTTCTTTAAATCATATTCAAAATTAGCTGCTAATCCAGATATAAATATCGTTAAACAAGAAATTATAAGGAAAATATTCAAATTATATGAATATAATAATCCACTAAAACGAATTAATAAATAAACCCCGGCAGTTACTAAAGTAGAAGAATGAACTAAAGCCGAAACAGGAGTAGGAGCTGCCATAGCAGCTGGAAGCCATGAAGAAAAAGGAATTTGAGCTCTTTTAGTAAATGCTGCTAAAATTATTAAAAATAAAAGTCAAAAAGAAATTTGACAATCAATAAAATTTAAATAATAAATATAATTCCAACAACCTAAGTTAAATATCCAAGCAATACCAATTAAAATAGCTACATCTCCAATTCGATTACTCAAAATAGTCAATATCCCTGCATTATATGACTTATAATTCTGATAATAAATAACTAAACAATAAGAAACTAAACCTAAACCATCCCAACCTAATAAAATACTAATTAAATTAGGACTAATAATTAAAAATATTATAGATAAGACAAATAAAAGAACAATATATAAAAACCGGATTTTAAATAAATCTAAGGATATATAAGAAAAAGAATACAAAATTACTATAGAAGAAATTAAAAGAACACTTCCTATAAAAATCAATGATATTCAGTCCAAATAAATAGATATTGATAATATAGAAGAATTTAATGTTAATACTTCTCAATCCAAAAGTAAAGAATAATCACTTAATAAAAATATAAACCCCATAAATATTAAAGTAAATCCAATTAAAAATAAAATAAAAGATCAAAATTTATAATAATTAAAGATGGACTTAAAGAAAATATTCACCAGTAATACCACAAATTACTATTCTAAAAATTAAACTATTTAAATCCTTTAAAAAAATAAGGCAACAAAATCAAATTTCAAAATTAATAAATTAAGAGGTACAAAATGAAAAATAATTAAAATATATTCACGAATAGAAACAGAATAAATATTAAATAAACCTCTATAACTATAACCATGCTGAGTTATAGAAAACAAATAAATTCTAAAACAACAACTTATAAAAGATAAAATTCCTAAAAAAATAAATGTTATATAATTTCAAGAAATCATTCTATTAATTAAATAAATTTCACCTAATAAATTTAATGAAGGAGGGGAAGATATATTATTTGAACATAATAAAAATCAAAATAAAGATAAACCTGGTATACTTAATATATATCCTTTATTAATAAATAATCTACGACTATGACTACGCTCATAAATAATATTAGCTAAACAAAATAAAGCCGAAGAACAAAAACCATGACCAATTATAACAACTAATGATCCACAAAATCCGTAAGATCTATAAATTATAATACCACAAATTACTAAAGCCATATGAGCAACAGAAGAATAAGCAATTAAAGACTTAATATCCACCTGATATAAACACAAAAATCTAATAATTAAAGAACCTCATAAACTCAAACCAATTCAAAAATAATTATAATTAATTGAATAATGACCTATAAAAAGATAAACTCGTATTAAACCATAACCACCTAATTTTAATAAAATAGCTGCCAGAATTATAGACCCTGAAACAGGAGCTTCAACATGAGCTTTTGGAAGTCAAAAATGAAAAAAAGGAATTGGCATTTTAAATAAAAAGGCTAAAATTATAGATAAATATAAATAAATATTTATATAATCAACATCTAAATAAATGGAAAAAAAATCTAAGGATTTATTTAGAAAGTTAATATAAAAAATACCTAATAATAAAGGTAAGGAAGCAAATAAAGTATAAAATAACAAATAATAACCTGCAAAAATACGCTCTGGCTGATATCCCCACCCGAAAATCAAAAAAAGGGTGGGGATTAATGATATCTCAAAAGACAAATAAAAGATAAATATATTTAATGAAGAAAAAGTTAATAATAAAGATAATAATATTAATAATATAATAAATCTAAACTCTAATAACTTATCCTTTGATGAATAAATTTTATATCTTGCCATTATTATTAAAAATACTACAAAATAAGATAAACTAATTAAACTATATGATAATATATCTAAACCTAATAAATTTCTAAAAGGAGTAATGTAATCATAGCAATAATTAAAAAAAATGAAAACAAAACATCTTGTTATAATTATAAATATTAATAATCAATAATGAGAAATAAAAGGGATTAAAAAAATTAAAGTAAATAAATATTTTATCATGATAAAAGTGATATTCTAGACAAGTAATCATTACCCTGACTGCGTACTAAACTTACTAAAATTGATAAACCTAATGCTCCTTCACAAACAGTAAAAACTAAAAATATTAATGTTAAATATAATTCATACCCAAAATTATATATTACTAAAAATAAGGAAAAAAAAGTTACTAGAACTATATATTCTAAACTTAATAAAGATAATAATAAATGTTTACGAGTAGAACAAAAAATAGCTATTCCACTAAATAAATTAAATAATAAGATATATTCTAAGTATATTAATTTTAAGGTTTTAATAGTTTAAAATAAAAACAATGATTTTGTAAATCATAAATAGGAAATTAACCTTTAAAACTTCAGTAAAGAGTAAAACTCATCATTAATCCCCAAAATTAAAATTTTTTATATTAAACTATTTACTGATATTATAAATATTTTAATATCATTTATAATTACCTTATCTTTAATTTTATTATCATTAAATCATCCTTTAAGAATAGGATTAATTCTAATTGTACAAACATTAATTACTTCAATAATTATTGGATACATATTAAGATCATTCTTCTTTTCATATATTATTATCATTATTATATTAAGAGGAGCCTTAGTATTATTTATTTATATGGCTAGAGTAGCCTCAAATGAAAAATTTAAGTCACCTTTCTATATAATCATTGTTTCTATAGTAACTATAATTGTTATATTAACATTTATAATTATTAATAACTTTAATTATATTAACAACTTTATTCCTTATAATGATAATTTAAGACTAATTAAAATTTTTAATATAATAACTGCTCAATTAACAATCATTATAATCATTTATTTATTATTTACTATAATTGTAGTATCAAATGTAGCAAAAACTAATGAAGGACCTCTACGTATAAAAAATTAAAATATGAATAAACCTTTACGTAAAACCCATCCATTATTTAAAATTGTAAATAATTCATTAATTGATTTACCATCTCCATCATCAATTTCATTATGGTGAAATTTTGGCTCTTTATTAGGAATATGCTTAATAATTCAAATTATTAGTGGATTATTTTTAGCTATACATTATACAGCTAATATTGAATTAGCATTTAGTAGAGTAATTCATATTTGTCGAGATGTAAATAATGGATGATTAATACGTTATACACACGCTAATGGAGCATCCTTATTTTTTATTTGTTTATATTTACATATTGGACGTGGATTATATTATGGATCATATAAATTACACATAACTTGATCAGTTGGAGTAGTACTTTTATTAATAATTATAGGAACTGCATTTCTAGGATATGTACTGCCTTGAGGTCAAATATCATTATGAGGTGCTACAGTAATTACTAATTTATTATCAGCAGTACCTTATTTAGGTAAAAATTTAGTAATATGATTATGAGGAGGATTTTCAGTAGATAATGCTACACTAACACGATTCTTTACATTACACTTTCTTTTACCCTTCGTAATTGCCGCATTAGTGATTATTCATTTACTATTTCTTCATCAAACTGGAAGAAATAATCCTTTAGGATTAAACTCAAACTATGACAAGTCACCTTTCCACCCTTATTTTTCAGTTAAAGATTTAATAGGAGTTATAATTACATTATTCTTATTTTCAATATTAGTTTTATTAGAACCTCGAACTTTAGGAGATCCTGAAAACTTTATTCCAGCAAATCCTCTAGTAACTCCAGTACATATTCAACCAGAATGATATTTCTTATTTGCATATGCAATTTTACGATCAATTCCCAATAAACTAGGAGGAGTATTAGCAATATTAATATCAATTTTAATTATTATAATTCCTATAATTATTAATAAAAGTAAATTTCAAGGTAATACATTTTATCCTCCAAGAAAAAGAATATTTTGATTAATAGTAACTATTATTATTTTATTAACATGAATTGGTGCACGACCCGCAGAAGAACCATATATTTTTACAGGACAAGTGCTTACAATTATATATTTTATGTATTTTATTATTAATCCTTTAATACTTAAAATTTGAGATAATCTGTTGGAAGAATAGTATTAAAGTTAATAAGTTTTAGATAAACATATACTTTGAAAGTATAAAAAGAAAGTTAAATTCTTTCATTAACTTATATAATATACTTAAATCAGTGAAAAATAAATTAACTTATATAATATACTTAAATCAGTGAAAATAAAATTATATTATTATATAAATTAGTAAACCCAAATAAAAGATAAATATATTTAATGATAAAGGCAAAAAAAGTTTTCAAGTCAAATACATTAATTTATCATATCGGAACCGAGGTAAAACTCCTCGAACCCAAATAAATCAAAATACAATAATTATAACTTTAATATAAAAAAATAATGATCACAAATCACATCCCAAAAAGACAATTCTAGTTATTATTGACATAAAAATAATGTTTATATATTCAGATAAAAAAATAAAGGCAAAACCCCCACTTCTATATTCAACATTAAAACCTCTAACAAGTTCTCTTTCACCCTCAGCAAAATCAAAAGGAGAACGATTAGTTTCAGCTAAACAAGAAGATAACCAACAAAAAAATAAAGGGAATCTTATAAATATAAACCAAATATATTTTTGATAGTATATAAAATTTAATAAATTATATCTAAAAATAAAAATTACTACACATAATATAATTATAATTATTCTTACTTCATAAGAGATAACTTGAGCAATAGATCGTAAACTACCTAAAAGAGCATAATTTGAATTTGAAGATCATCCTGATAACATAACTCCATAAACGCCCATACCTGTACAAACCATAAAGAATAATAAACCATAATCATAGTTATAAATATTAAATAAAAAAGGAAATAGAGATCAAAGCAAAAAAGACAATAATAACAAAAATACAGGAGAAATGTAATAAATTAAGTAATTTGATTTATAGGGATAAACTTGCTCTTTAAAAAATAATTTTAGACCATCAGAAAAAGGTTGTAAAAGACCTATAAATCCTAATTTATTAGGACCTTTTCGTAGCTGGATATAACCTAAAACCTTACGTTCCAATAAAGTAACAAAAGATACACAAATTAAAACACAAATTAATATTAATAAATAAATCAATAAAAACAATACTATTTGTAATATAAATTACATTTATAAATTCTAAATTTACTGCACTAATCTGCCAAAATAGTTTATAACCATTTAAAAGTATTCAATAATAAATAACAAATTATTTGATATAAATGGTCCTTTCGTACTAATTTATAAATATCATAAGAAGATAGAAACCGACCTGGCTCACGCCGGTCTGAACTCAGATCATGTAAAATTTTAAAGGTCGAACAGACCTAGAAATTAAGCTTCTACACCTAATTCTAATTTTAATCCAACATCGAGGTCGCAAACTTTTCTATTGATAAGAACTCTCCAGAAAAATTACGCTGTTATCCCTAAGGTAATTTAATCTAATAATCCTTAAAATAGGATCTTAAATATAATAATTATTAAATAATTATATTATGAGAGTTTAAATAATCTCATTGTCACCCCAACAAAACTATTTATTTCATTATTATTATTATTATCAAAAGAAAAAAATAATAACATAAATAATAAAATTCTATAGGGTCTTCTCGTCCCACTTATAAATTTAAGCCTTTTAACTTAAAAATTAAATTCAATATATTAATATAAAGAAAGCTATTTTTTTATTCAACCATTCATACAAGCCTCCAATTAAGAGACAATTGATTATGCTACCTTCGCACAGTCAAAATACTGCGGCTATTTAATTATTAAATCATTGAGCAGGTTAGACTTAATAAAAATAATCATTAAGACATGTTTTTGTTAAACAGGTAAAAAATAAATTTGCCGAATTACTATATATTAATTTTATTATTTACTAATTTTATCATTATAACTATTAAAAAATAATTAAATAATAAATCTTGATATAAATCTAAATAATAGAAAAAATAAATTAATATTTAAAAATTAATTATAACAAAATAAAAGATGGAAATTTCTAATCCTACAAAATTTTAAATACTCAATAAATTATAGATAAATTAAAAAGCTTATCCCTTTTAATTTTAAACTAAATAGTTTAATAAAAATTTAATTATAAAATAAACTTAATTTAGTTCTGAATTAAATTCAATTATCAAGAAACCAGATATTTAAAAATGAATAGCATATAACAACTATTAATAATTAATTAATATTTATAACACAATAAATAACAATTATTAATATCTCTTCTAAATTCGGGAAATCTATATTATTTAGTATTAAATTGATTAAACCCTGATACAAAAGGTACAAATAATTAATTTTACTTCTAATCTATATAAAATTATAAACCTTTACAGTTAAATAAACTATAAATAATAAAACTAATTAATTCTTTAAAAAATACTTCAATTTAAGTTATTTCTAATAAATAATAATTAAATAATTTATAACATTAAATTTAAAATAATAATCAAATTAATTTGAATTGCACAAATAAATCTTTAATGTAAATAAAGATTAATCCTAGATTATAATTTGTATAATTCTAACCCCATCTTCCGATAGGATTACTTTGTTACGACTTATCTCATTTTAATAATGAGAGCGACGGGCGATGTGTACTTAATCAAGAACATATATCATGAATAATATATTTTAAACATTACAATTAAATCCAATTTCATAAAAACAATAATTAATGTTTATATTTCAATAATACAAATTAATTGTAACCCATTTCAACCCTTAATATCACTGCACCTTGACCTGACATAAATTTCATAAAAATTAACGAAAATTTTCTAATAAAACATTCATCAGACAGAGATATACAAACATTAAATTAAGGTAAAATTTATCGTGGATTGTCGATTACAGAACAGGTTCCTCTAAAATGATTAAAATTACCGTCAAATTCTTTCAATTTAAAGATCTTAACTATTAATAATGAGGAAAAATTTTACATTCAAAATAATAGGGTATCTAATCCTAGTCTCAATCAAGAATTTCTTATAATTTCTATAAATTACCTAAATCTTATATTAAAATTTAAATTTCACTTAAAAATTAAAATTAATGATATAATCAACTAATCAAAGATTAATAATCTCCTAATAATAATAATATTGGTCAATTGTATAACCGCAGCTGCTGGCACAATTTTTGCTAACCATATTAAAATTAACTAAATCCTAATTTATTAGATATTTAAAAATAAAAACTGCGATTAAATAAAAATTTAGAATAAATTTTTTAAATTATACTCTTTAACACACAAATATTTACATGTTATATGTTACTTAATAAAAATTTTTAAAACCAGAATCAAATTTTATTAATTTACAAAAAAAATAATTGGTGCAGCAACAAAATTCCCCCTCGCTACGCTCGGTCCTACCCGGTCCATAGTGCCTCTGGACTAGATCAGATACTAATAATCTATATAGTTCCATATGTAACTAGATTCCATATGTGACTTTACTAATAATTACAACATTCCTAGCTCACATTATAGTTCGCTATAAATCTTTAACTGTTATATCTATTTATTAGATATAATTTATTATATGTATCTTTAACTTATGTATATTCTAACCTCTGGTAGTAACTTTAATACTATTCTTCCAACTGATCAAATACTTACATATACTGTATCCCCCCCAATGGATGGCCTCCGGAACCTCCGGCCCCTTATATACTAAGTAATATATTATATTCCCCTTATAATAAAATTACTCCTCATAAGAGATAATTTCTCAAAATTCGAAAAATAAAAGATGGAACAACTATAAATATATCCCTCTTAATTTTTTAATAATTATATTAATGTTAAATATAGAAATATATAATTTATTTTTTAATAATTTAGTAAAAATATCAATTATATAAAATTAACAATAATTTAAATATTTATGTTATATATTATATATTTAATAATTATATCAATGTTAAATATAGAAATATATAATTTATTTTTTAATAATTTAGTAAAAATATCATT